CGAACTTTTCTTAAATCCAAGCGATCTTTTCGTAGGCGTTTGCCCCCGATCCAATCGGGGGATCGAATTGATTATAAAAACATGAGTTTAATTAGTCGATTTATTAGTGAACAGGGAAAAATATTATCTAGACGAGTGAATAGATTGACTTTGAAACAACAACGATTAATTACTATTGCTATAAAACAAGCTCGTATTTTATCTTTGTTACCTTTTCTTAATAATGAGAAACAATTTGAAAGAACCGAGTCGACCACTAGAACTTCTAGTCTTAGAGCCAGAAAAAGATAGGTTTACTCTTTCTTCACTTGAATTCAACTTCCCATTCGAACTCAAACGCGGATTTCTATTTTGTTGGAAAAATACAAGAATCCGGATTTAATTCTCGTGTCGTAAGAAAAAAAATAATAATCTGGGAAGAAGCAATTTTTTTATTGAACGTGTTGATTCATATTTATTTTGACTACTTTCTCATATTTTATCATATTCTATTCATTTTTATTCGACCTTCCCGGAGTTCATTCTCCGGGCAACTCCGTTTAACCGGTGGATTCCTTCCAACCTACTTCTTTTATGATCTCATTGGAAATCATATAAAGACAATTCCTATTTGATATAGCTATTTGTGCAAGTATTTTACGATTAAGAAGCAACTGTCTCTTGTACAGATCGTTTATTAATCTACTATAACTATAGCATACCCCCCTTTCACGAATTGCTGCATTTATTCGAGTGATCCACAAACGACGAAAATTTATTTTTTGCCTATCCCTATCCCGATGAGCCGAAACCAAAGCTCTTATTTTTTGTTGAGTAATAGTTCGAGTAAGTCTTGAATGAGCCCCCCGAAAGCTTGATGCAAATAAACGAATTTTTGTTCTACGTCTCCGAGCGATATATCCCCGTCTAATTCTGGTCATTGAATAAATGAAACTTTAACGAATAACTAATAGATTTCCTTTCTTTCAGTTATTCTTTTGCCCCTTTCCTAGTATATTAATAACAAAACGGATTTTTCCAATGTATAAACTAAAAATTCCAATGGCTTTGGCTACTATAACCTTCCCAACCACGATTTTTTATTTTTTCTAGGCATTTCACTTCGAAATACGAAATTGTACTATACTAGGTATTAAAAATAAAAAAAAATAGCAATGATAAAGAAATAGTGGATTTCATCGTTTCTATGGTTACTTCTTAAACGGTGAGGTCTTCTCTATACACCGGAGCCTTTACTTCATTTAATCAATGTTATTGCTAACTTGTATAGTTCACATTCTTCGGCTCTACCCATGAATTATCCAGTAATAGGTCTTTCACAACGAGCTCTACCTATACAGTAACGGTATTTAATTATGAAAGTTGGCTGGGTAGCTGACCCTGTTAGTCCGTTCTTGCAAGAGGGGTCTATGTTAACTAATATTTCCTCCGCTTAATGGATAACCATTTGCTACCAATGGAGAATTGCTTCTCATCTTGAATTGAGGTGAGTGGATTTACACCAATAGAAACCATAAATTTCATACACAATAAAAGGGATATGATCCATTTTCTTATTTTTAGATAGGAAATGTAGTTCGTTTTTCCGTTCTATCCTATTTGATCATTGATATTCGAACATTGTTCTCTTTCCTTTGTTCTAGTTCATGATCTGAACGAGTCGCACATACACCCTAGTACATGTTCCTCGACGCTGAGGGCATCCCCGAAGCGCGGGGGATTTTGTGACATTTCTAATTGGCTGTCTTGTATTTCTAATAAGTTGTTTAATAGTTGGCATGTTGAATCATATACATAATGGGCTGGTTTAGATCGATCCTAACCGGATGATTATGAATTACTTTTATTCAATAGAATAGTAAATAAAAGTCATAGAATATTAAACTCGGCAGGAGTAATTTCAAATCACGAATTGACGCGAAATCCAGGCTATTGTCATTCAACAGCTACAAGATCAACAATTCCATAAGCTTGGGCCTCTGTTGCTGACATAAAAACATCTCTTTCCATGTCTTCGGATACAACCCATAAGGGTTTGCCCGTTCTTTGTACATAAACCCTTGTCAGGGTTTCACGTAGTTTCAGCAGTTCTCCCACTTCCAGGATGAATTCTCCCGTTGCTACTTCAGAAAAAGAACCAGCAGGTTGATGGATCATTACCCTGATGATATAAGATAATAAAAGGTTTCTCTATTTCGCATGATGAGGGGAAGATAAAAGAAAGATAAAAGAATAACAAGAAAAAAAGATAGAATCGAACAACCGTACGGGCATCTTTTATGCATTGCATACGGCTTTACAATAAAATTGACCCTTACCTTCCATCAAAGAAAGAAAAAAATAGGATCGATCAGACCCCGATAGGTAAATGATCAACTTACCACCCTTCCTTTCGGAGGAATTCAAAAATACTATGATGGCTCCGTTGCTTTATATATTTATTATATTTTTTTGTCTGTGATTTGTCTGTGATTCAGCAATCCCAAAGTTGCTTTTTTAT